AATAACGGATTCGAAATTGGAACCAAGCGTCGCCCATTGGTTCTATACCCGATTCATAACTAGAAAGTTTCTCTGGCCCTTTCCTAATCGGGGCTAAAATCCCGGAAATGAAAAATGTCAAAATGGGAATAAGGCTTGAGATTATTAGAAATGCCCAAAAAATATCATATTCGTAAAGCAAAAACATAGATGCACTCCTATGAACGTGGAAAATATACCGGATGGGTCGATTCAAATTGAAATTGTCAAGTCATCCATAACTGTTTAGCCAAAAATTCATTTTGACCAAACCATCTAGTTTCCTTTGTTTTTTGCGGGGCATATCTCATTTCAAGATTCATCGACTGACTTGACTGGAATCCTATTTCCAGTCTACTTCATTTTTATTTCTTTTTATTTCGATTAGTTAGTATAACTTTAACTATATACTTTTATACAAACTTTCTTGTTTTCACTTAGCTTTCTTGCTAAAGCTAGTTCCAAATAAAAAGAAAATAGAATTCTTATTTTGTGTTTAGAATTTCGAACTTATTCTTTATTAAAATTTTATATATTATTCGAAATTCTTTAGAGATTTCGATTTTTTTTTAGGAATAGAATCCGAAGTTTGTCGTTTTTTTCTTAGTGATTTAGAATAGAACAAACAAGTATTCAAATGTAAGAGAAGAGAATGGATAGGTATTTCGATTTCGAATACCTTAGTGTTGGTCTATTCTTTAGATTTTTTTATTTATTTAGATTTATTTAGTTATTAGTTAGAGGGGTTTATCTTGATTGAATACAGAAAAATAAGACCATCCCCTTTGTTTTGTGCTTCAATAGGTCTAGGTAAGGTATACGAAGAAAAAGCCTATATTGACATTGTTGACAATGAAACTTACCAAAGAGATTCATTTTTCAAAAAACTTTGGCTTGTCCACAAATACAGCAGGTCATTCCCTAGATCTATTTGAATTAATCTTTGAAGTTTTTAACCGACTTCGTATCATGATTTTGACTTCTTTAATTCATTAGGATTAGGTATACCAAACAAAAGGAGTATCACTAACTTAACTGTGGACAGGAAATTTCATATGGAATTTCCCTCCGAAGATTAATGACGAAAGGTTGGTCACGATTGGATAAATATCGATTCAATCCCTTTTTCTTTAAGTTTTCGGTTCTGCTTTAAACGATTCCCGTGAGTGAGTTTATAGGGCTCTAGGGCTATACGGACTCGAACCGTAGACCTTCTCGGTAAAACAGATCAAACTTATTATTATCAAAATGATCTGAACTGTTTCAAAGACCCAACACGCATTTTTTTTGCATTGGGCTCTTTCATTAACTGATAGAAATATCAGCCAGTCTGCCATATTTGCAAAAAGAAGATTAAGGAGATGGCTCCATGTGCCCTGATTCATTATTTGGGATTCTGATCCAGGAGCACTACCAAAGTGTTTCAAGGGTGGGTTATCTTGACATAGGTCTGCCTCTGGCCTAGATCAACCTAAGTTAAATGAAGTCTCTATCGTTCGGCTTAAAAAAGAAAATATGAAACTTCCTACACCTTAAAGTTCATAGGACGAAAAGAGATTTTTTGAGGGCCTTATACTCATTATGCCTAGCATTGAATGGACTGGTATTGACCTTATCAATATCTCAAATCAATGTATGGGGTCTCTTTGGTACCTAAAGGGGCACCAAATCGGACCGAACCTTTTGTCAGGCTACTGTTCTCTCACAGTTATGGAGTAAGACATCGATTTCTCAATAAGATGCATTTTTGGTTGTATGATGGACCCCCCTGAAAAACATTGGCGCGCGTGTAAACGAGGTGCTCTACCAATTGAGCTATAGCCCTTAGTGCTTGTGATACATATTTTATCATGTAGATAATTTCTTGTCAAGATGAATATTCTATGATGCAACATCCTCCATTTTTGAGTGGGATTGCTTGTATTAGTATTGCTCATAAGTAATATGATATTTATAATCCATCGATGGCATGGGTTCCATTTGGTTATCTTTGGGATGATAAATGACCTACTTAACTCAGTGGTTAGAGTATTGCTTTCATACGGCGGGAGTCATTGGTTCAAATCCAATAGTAGGTAGAACTTATTAGATACTGGAGTTAACGGTACCTAATAAGTTTTTCGACCGACCCTCTTTTTTTTATTGATTTTCTATCTTTTTGATTCTTTTTTTTTCATTTCGTTGTAGCAAAGTTGTAGCAAAATAGGATTCTGCTTGATTGGATGGACTCGACAGAATCTTATCAAAAAAAATAGGCTTCGAAACAGAACTTCTTTTTATTATTCGAAGGCACCAACTAGTTAGGAAATCACATTGACAGCCTCTAGTCTTGTCCTCGCTCGTCGGAGAGCTAGATTTGCCTCAATTATTTGTCTCTTTCCTTCAGCTTTTCTCAAATTAGCTTCGGCTATTTCAAGAGTTTGCTGAGCCTCTTGTGGATCAATGTCACTCCCCCTTTCCGCATCATTTACCAAAACAGTGA